TTAAATTAATATTAGAAAAAATTAATTTATAAGTCGAGTTTAACCGCTATTGCTGGCACTCATATTTATCCTTACTAGAACTAATTTCCGAATAAAACTTTCATTCATTGTTTCAGAATTCTCTATTAACTATAATTTACTATAATTTTTAATAATTTTTATATTTTATATATAAATCAATTAATACAATTAATCTTAAAAACTACAACATGATTTATTTAATAAATTTATAATAATAATAATATATAATAATAATAAATATAAAATAATTTTTTAAAAATATATAATTTAATTTTTATTTATTCATATCATTTAATATATAATTTTATTATTTAGTATAAAATTTTAAATATAAAATTAATTATTTTATATTATAAATATTTTTTTTTTAATTAATTAATTTTAATTATTAATAATAAATAATAAAACAAGTTTTTTTTTTTTTTGTTATATTTTATTTATTTAAAATAAAATATTTATATATATATATAATTAAATATATATATATTTAATATTATTTATATATTAATAAATAATTATATATATATATATATATATTTATATTCATTAAATATTTATATAAATATAAATAATTATATATATATATATACATAATATTATATATATGTATATATATATATATATATATTATAATTATATAATATATATATATATATATATAATATTATATATATGTATATATATATATATATATATTATAATTATATAAATATATATATATTATTCTATTCTCTAATTATATATTAATTTATAAATAATTATATATATATAAATATTAATTTTATATTAATAAATATATATATATAATTATATATTGATTTATAAATATTTATAAAACCAAAATTTATTAATTTATTTTTTAAAATTTAATAATTTTTATAAAATTAACTCAATTTTTTATACTAATTAAAAAAATTATATAATAACATATATGAATAAATAAGCATAATAATTAATTTTCAATATTTTTTCTTAAATTAAATAATTTTTTAATAAAAAAACTTAAATAAAAATAAAAACCTAAATAAAAATAAAAATTTTTTTAAAAATAAAAATTTTAAAAAATAAAAACTTAAAAAAAAAATAAAGAAATTTTAAAAAAAATAAATAAAATAAAAAAATAGTAACATTAAAAACAATAAAAATAATATTTTCAATAATAAATTCTATATCAATAATATTACCTTATTTAAAAATATTACTTAATTTATTTATATAGTTTAAAAAAAAACATTATATTTTCAATATAAAAATAATTAAATTTAATTTATAAATATAATTAAGTCAAATTTAATTTAAATAACAAATAAATAACCTAAAAATTATTTATTAATAAAGAAATATCAATAAATAAAGCTTCTAACTTTAACTCTAGATTCGTAAATAATCTATATTTCTTATTATATAATTTAAATAAATTTAATTTTAAAATAAAATTATATAATAAGCTAAATAAAGCTAACAGGTTCATACCCTGTCGATAAATTAATAATTTTTATATAAATTATTAAATTTATTTTAGTGTTTTAAGCACATAAAATTTTGAATTTTATAGTATTAATTAAATTAATAAATTGGATATTAGTTAATAAATAATAACATTTAAATTGCATTTAAAAATTAATATTTTATATATTATATCTAATAAAGTAATATGTCTGATAAAAGAAATATTTTGATAAAATATTAATGTATAATTTTTATATATACTATTACTTATCTTCTTCATAAATTTTAAATACCACTGATTTATCTATCTTTTAATTACTATCTTTGTATTAATAATAAATTCCAATAATATTTTTATTCAATGAATATTAATAGAATTTGGTACAATCATTAGAATTAGACTAATTAATATTAAATCCACAAATAAAACCCCGAGATTAATTTATTATTCAGTATCAGTAATTTCAAGAATTTTTTTATTCTTTATAATTATTGTATACTTATCATCTATTAGATTTACTAAAACAGATACTTTTAATTTTATAGTTCAAATAATATTTTTTTTAAAAATTGGAACTTTCCCTTTTCATTTTTGAATAATTTATTCTTATGAAATAATAAATTGAAAGCAAATTTTTTTAATATCAACATTAATTAAATTTATTCCAATTTATATAATAGTTTCAATAACTAAAATTAATTCATGAACATTATATTTTTTAATTACAAATAGATTATATATTTCATTTTATGCTAATAAATTTTATACTCTAAAAAAATTACTAGCATGTTCAACAATTTTTAATTCATTCTATTTCATTTTTATTTTAGAATTAAATAAAAATATATTTATTGCTATAATTATTTTATATTCATTTAATTATTTTTTATTAATTAGATTCTTAAATAAATTTAATATTCAAAATTTTAATTTTATATTTTACAATAAATATCAAATATACACATTCTTAACATTAATATTTAATTATTCAATATATCCAATTTTTCTTTCATTTGTAATTAAATGAAATCTAATTTTTATAATAGTAAGAGTTAAAGCTTATAATTGAATCTTATTTCTTTTAATAATTTCTAGAATATTAATAATTTGAAATTATATTATTATTTTAAAACGTGTATTTTTAAAAATAAATTTTTATAAAAATAATTTTATTGATGATAAAGATAATAAATATATATATCATAGATATTTTGCACTTATACTTCTTTCATTTAATGTTTCATTTTTTATTACATTAAATTTTTTATAAATTATTATAATTATGATAATAATTAATCTTCAAATTTGCAATCTGATGTTTTATATTTTAAACTATAATAATTTATTTACCATGATATAGTATAGTATTAGAAAAATTTTAATTTTCAATTTTTAAATTTACAATTTAACTCTTATTTAGATTTAATACTAAGTAAGATTTAAAAAATCCTTTTTTATTTTTTATTTTTTTATTTTTTTAAATTTTTAAAATACAAAGATTTTAAGTTAAAATTTAAAAACTATTAATCTTCAAAATTAAAAATAAAAATTTATTTTTTAAATCTTAATAATAAAGTGATTCATATCAACCAATCATAAAAATATTGGGATCTTGTATATTATTCTAGCTTTATGATCTGGAATACTAGGATCATCAATGAGACTTATTATTCGAATAGAATTAAGATCCCCAGGATCATGAATTAATAATGATCAAATTTATAATACAATTGTTACTAGCCATGCATTTCTAATAATTTTTTTTATAGTTATACCATTTTTAATTGGAGGATTTGGAAATTGGCTTATTCCTTTAATACTAGGATCACCTGATATAGCATTTCCCCGAATAAATAATATTAGATTTTGATTACTTCCTCCCTCATTATTTATACTTTTATTAAGAAATTTATTTTACCCAAGACCAGGAACTGGATGAACAGTATATCCACCATTATCAGCATATTTATATCATTCTTCACCTTCAGTAGATTTTGCAATTTTTTCTCTTCATATATCAGGAATTTCCTCAATTATAGGATCATTAAACTTAATAGTTACAATTATAATAATAAAAAATTTTTCTATAAATTATGACCAAATTTCATTATTTCCATGATCAGTTTTTATTACAGCAATTTTATTAATTATATCACTACCTGTATTAGCTGGAGCAATTACTATACTATTATTTGATCGAAATTTTAATACATCATTTTTCGATCCTATAGGAGGTGGAGATCCAATTTTATATCAACATTTATTTTGATTTTTTGGTCATCCAGAAGTTTATATTTTAATTTTACCTGGATTTGGATTAATCTCTCATATTGTAATAAATGAAAGAGGAAAAAAAGAAATTTTTGGTAATCTAGGAATAATTTATGCAATATTAGGAATTGGATTTCTAGGTTTTATTGTTTGAGCACATCATATATTTACAGTCGGATTAGATGTTGATACTCGAGCATATTTTACTTCAGCAACAATAATTATTGCTGTACCAACAGGAATTAAAGTTTTTAGATGATTAGCAACTTATCATGGTTCAAAATTAAAATTAAATATTTCAATTTTATGATCACTAGGTTTTATTATACTATTTACTATTGGTGGATTAACAGGAATTATATTATCAAATTCTTCTATTGATATTATTCTTCATGATACATATTACGTTGTTGGACATTTTCATTATGTTCTTTCAATAGGAGCAGTATTTGCAATTATTTCAAGATTTATTCATTGATATCCATTAATTACTGGATTATTATTAAATATTAAATGATTAAAAATTCAATTTATTATAATATTTATTGGAGTAAATCTAACTTTCTTTCCTCAACATTTCTTAGGACTAATATCTATACCACGACGTTACTCAGACTATCCAGATTCTTATTACTGTTGAAATTCAATTTCATCTATAGGATCAATAATTTCATTAAACAGAATAATTTTTTTAATTTTTATTATTTTAGAAAGATTAATTTCTAAACGAATATTATTATTTAAATTCAACCAATCATCACTTGAATGATTAAATTTTTTACCACCTTTAGATCATTCACATTTAGAAATTCCATTATTAATTAAAAATTTAAATTTAAAATCAATTTTAATTAAATTTTAATATGGCAGAATAAGTGCATTGAACTTAAGATTCAAATATAAAGTATTTTTAAACTTTTATTAAAATTAATAAATTAATATAAAATAAAACAAAATATAACAAAATATATTTATTAAAATTTAATTTATTAAAATTCCCCACTTAATTCATATTAATTTAAGAATAAATTAATAACAATTTTAATAAAATAAATAATTAATTTTATTTTTATATTGAATTTTTAATTCAATCTTAAAGATTTAATCTTTTTATTAAAATTAATAAATTAATATAAAATAAAACAAAATATAACAGAATATATTTATTAAAATTTAATTTATTAAAATTTCCACATGATTCATATTTATATTTCAAGAATCAAATTCATATTATGCTGATAATTTAATTTCATTTCATAATATAGTTATAATAATCATTATTATAATTTCAACATTAACTGTATATATTATTTTAGATTTATTTATAAATAAATTTTCAAATTTATTTTTATTAAAAAATCATAATATTGAAATTATTTGAACAGTTATTCCAATTATTATTCTATTAATTATTTGTTTTCCATCATTAAAAATTTTATATTTAATTGATGAAATTGTAAATCCTTTTTTTTCAATTAAATCAATTGGTCATCAATGATATTGATCATATGAATATCCAGAATTTAATAATATTGAATTTGATTCATATATACTAAATTATAATAATTTAAATCAATTTCGTTTACTAGAAACTGATAATCGAATAGTAATTCCAATAAAAATTCCACTACGTTTAATTACAACATCAACAGATGTAATTCATTCATGAACAGTTCCATCTTTAGGTATTAAAGTCGATGCAGTCCCAGGACGAATTAATCAATTAAATTTAATTAGAAAACGTCCAGGAATTTTTTTTGGTCAATGTTCAGAAATTTGTGGTATAAACCACAGATTTATACCAATTATAGTTGAATCAACTTCATTTCAATATTTTTTAAATTGAGTAAATAAGCAAATCTAAAAAATTAGTTAATAATATAACATTAGTTTGTCAAACTAAAATAAATTTATTTATAAATTATTTTTTAAAATTAACATTAGATGTCTGAATTATAAGAGTTGATCTTTTAAATCAAATATAGTATATTTTAATACTTCTAATGAATTTAATTCCTCAAATAATACCTATAAAATGATTTTTAATTTATTTTATTTATTTATTAATTTTTTATCTATTCATTATATTAATTAATTCAATACTAATCAAAACTAAAATCAATAAAGAAACATTAAAAATTAAATTAAAAAAATGAAATTGACTTTGATAATAAATTTATTTGAAATATTTGATCCATCAACTAGAAATAATTTATCAATAAATTGATTATTTATAATATTACCAATTATTATTTTTCCAAGAATTTTTTGATTAATTCAATCACGAATTATATTTATTATAAAAACACTAATAAATTTTATATATAATGAATTTAAAGTTGTTTCAAAATCTAAATATCAATCTAATATTATTATTTTTATTAGATTAATACTTTATATTATAATTACTAATATTTTTAGATTAATTCCTTATGTTTTTACATTAACAAGACATCTACTTTTAAATATAATTTTATCATTAACATTATGATTTAGATTTCTAATTTATTTAATTTATAATAATTATATTATATTCCTTAGTCATTTAGTTCCATTAAATTCACCAGTATTTTTAATAAACTTTATAGTAATTATTGAACTTATTAGATTAATTATTCGACCTTGAACATTATCAATTCGATTATCAGCAAATTTAATTTCTGGACATTTAATTTTAACATTATTAGGAATTTTTATTAGAAACTTTATTTCAATTTTACCAATTAATTTAATAATTCAAAATATACTTTTAACTTTAGAAATTTTTATATCAATAATTCAAAGTTACGTATTTTCAATTCTTCTAATTTTATATTTCTCTGAATCAAATTAAAATATTAAAAATAAAACTAAATGAAAAAAAATTTCCCATTTCATATAGTTACAAATAGACCTTGACCAATTATTTTATCATTTAGATTTATAAATACTCTCATTAGAACAGTTATTTGAATTTATAGATCAATCTCAATATTTATAATTTTAAATTTTATTAATTCAATTTTAATTATAATATTATGATTTCGAGATATTATTCGAGAAAGAACATTTCAAGGTATACATACAATATTTATTACTAATTTTTTAAAATTTAGAATAATTTTATTTATTTTATCAGAATTAATATTTTTTATTTCATTTTTTTGAACATTTTTTCATTCATCAATTTCTCCAAATATTGAAATTAATATAACATGACCACCAAAAGATATTAAATTTTTTGATCCAATAGAAATTCCTTTACTAAATTCATTTATTCTTGTATCATCAGGATTTACAGTTACATTAAGTCATTATTATTTAATTATTAATAATTTAAAACTTAGAAAATCATATTTATCATTAACAATTCTATTAGGAATTTATTTTACAATTCTTCAAACAATTGAATACTCAAATTCATTTTTTTGTTTTAATGATAGTATTTATGGTTCAATTTTTTTTATAGCAACAGGATTTCATGGTTTACATGTATTAATTGGATCAATCTTTTTATTAATTTCCCTATATCGAATAATAAATATTCATTTTTCTAATATACATAATATAAATTTTGAATTAGCAATTTGATATTGACATTTTGTAGACGTAATTTGATTATTTTTATATACATTTATTTACTTATTAATTTAATAAAAATTTATAAATTAAAAAATAAAAATAATCAAATAAAATTATAATTATAATATATATATATATATATATATATATATATATATATATATAGTATATAAAATACATTTAATCTCCAATTAAAAAAATTAATTAAATTTAATATATATAATAAGATTTATTTTTATATATTTTATTTTTATTATTTTAATCTCATCAATTTTATTATTATTAAATAAATTTATTTCAATTTATAAAAAAAAAGATTATGAAAAAAGTTCACCATTTGAATGTGGATTTAATCCAATTACAAAAGCAAATTTACCATTTTCTTTACCTTTCTTTTTAATAACAATAATATTCTTAATTTTTGACGTTGAAATTATTTTATTTCTACCAATTATTTTTTATTTAAAATCATCAAGAACAATAATTTCATATTTAATAATTTCAATTTTTCTTATCTTATTAATTGCCACATTAATTTTAGAATGAATAAATAATTATTTAAATTGATTATTTTAAAATTTAAATAATTACAATAATTACTACCAAAATAATATAAGGATTTTTTATAAATCAATATTTAAGTCGAAATTAAATTGTAAATAATTACTTCTTATATTTTTTATTTAATTTATTTATTAAAATAATTAATATTTTAAAAATAAAAACCTAAAATAATATAATAAATTAAATTATTACATTATTTTATTTAAATTTAGTTAAAGCTAAATAATTAGCAATTTATTGTTAATAAATCATATGAATTTAAAAAATTCTAACTAAAAAAATTATATTTAAAAAATTTAAAAAATTTTCATTAATATTTTCAATATTACGCTCTAAATATAAGCTATTTAAATAAATTTAAATAATTAAAAATTCATTAAATAAATTAATAAATAAATTAAATAAATTAAAATCGTTAAATAAATATTAATCATTAAATTTGAAATTTTTAATTCATGAATATTCAATGTAACTGATATAAATTTTCTTGATAAAATCTCAATAATTGATTTTTCAATATAAACTTCATAAGTAAACATTATTATAATAATTTTTTTATAAATAATTTTATAAATTAAATTTATAAATAAAAAAGATATTTTAAAATAACCAATTTTATTATTTAATAAAATTAATTTATAAAAATTAAATCCTATAATTAATCCTACTATAATTATTTTAAAAACTATCAATTTATAAATTATTAACAAATTAATTCCTAATAAATTAAAATTTATTAAATTAAAAATTAATTTTCTATAAATTAAACTAAAAATTATTATTATTATCATAGAAATACATATAATTTTATCTTCTTTTCTATAAATAACATTTATTATTAAAAATTTTCTAGTTAAAACTAAAATTATTCGAAATGAATAAGATACAGTAAAAATTGTACCAATAATTAAATTAATTATTGAAAAATAAATTATTTTTCTAAAAAAAAATATTTCAATAATTAAATCTTTTGAATAATAACCAACTAAAAAAGGAAAACCACATAATCTTAAAATTGAAAAAATTAAAATTATTCTTTTTATTGGATAAATATAATACATACCATAATATATTCGAATATCTTGATTACTATATATATAATGTATATACCTACCAACACACATAAATATTAATGATTTAAATATTGCATGAATAAATAAATGTAAAAATACTAATTCAGTTGAACCAATTGATAATATTCTTATTATAAATCCTAATTGTCTTAAAGTAGAATAAGCAACAACTTTTTTTAAATCTAATTCAAAATTCGCAACTAAACCAGCAAATAATATTGTTAATCTAGAAATCAATATAATATAATTTTTATAATTAAAATCTAATAAATTTACATATCGAATTAATAAATAAATTCCAGCAGTAACTAAAGTTGATGAATGAACTAAAGATGAAACAGGAGTTGGAGCTATCATTGCTATTGGTAATCAAGTTGAAAAAGGAATTTGTGCTCTTTTAGTAAAAGCTATCAATAAAACATAAATTATTATAAATTCATTTATTTTATAAAAACTTAAATTTCATCTTCCATAATATGTTATTAATCCTATAATTAATAATAAACCAATATCTCCTAATCGATTTAATAAAATAGTAACTATACCTGAAGTAAATGATTTTATTTTTATATAATAAATTACAAGACAATAAGAAATTAATCCTAAACCATCTCAACCTAAAATAATTGATAATATATTTGGTCTTAAAATTAATATATACATAGAAATTAAAAATAAAATTATTAAATATAAAAAACGATCCATTTTTAATTCACTTAAATCTATATATCTAATTCTATAAATAATAATTATAGAAAAAATTATTCTAACTAAAAAAATAAACATTAATGATTTATAATCAATCAATAACAAAAAATTAAACTTTATTGAATTAAATGTATAAATATTTCATTCAAAAAAAAATTCCTTATTTAAATATAATAAATATAATCTTATTAACATTATTAAAAACCTAAATCCAAATAATAAAATTCCACAAACTATTATTTTAATAATGATTTAAAATAAATTATTTTATATCATTGATCCCACAAATCAATATTTTAAACTTAAACTATTTAAATCTAATTTTTAAACTTTAATTTAAATAAAATAAAGTTTTAAAAATATTAAATTTAAAGGAATTCAATGTAATAATAATACAAAATATTCAACTAAAATTCCATTTTTAATTTTAAACATAATAAAAATTTTTCCATGATTAATAAATATAAATAAATAAATTGAATAAATAAATCTAAATAAACAATATATTATTAAAATTAATATTATAAATTTTAACCACGAAATTATCCCAATTAATAATATAATCTCACTAATTAAATTTAAAGAAACTGGAGATCCTATATTTGATGAACATAATATAAATCATAATAATGATATTGAAGGTATAAAATTAATTATACCTTTATTAATAAATATTAATCGTCTATTAGTTTGTCTATAAATTACATTAACTAAAAAAAATAAACCTGAAGAACTTAAACCATGAGAAATCATTATTAAATATCCTCCAATTAATCTAATTTTAAAAAAAGTTATTATTCTTATAATTATTAATCCTATATGAACAATAGATGAAATTGCAATAATTGATTTTATATCAAATTGTGATAAACATATTAATCTTAAAATTAAAACTCCAAAAGAATTAATTATTACCAAAATTTTTTGAATTAAAATAAATTCATTTTTATAAATAATTATCAATCGTAATATTCCATATCCTCCTAATTTTAATATAATTGAAGCTAAAATTATTGATCCATAATAAGGAGCTTCAACATGAGCTTTTAATAATCAACCATGAAATAAATAAATAGGAATTTTAACCAAAAATGATATTAATAAATAAATAAATAATACTATATTTAAATTTAAATTTAATATCTCTATTAATATAAAATTTAATCTATAATCAATTAAATAAATATAATAGATAATATATAATATTGGTAAAGAAAAAATTATTGTATAAAATATTAGATAAAATCCAGATAATCATCGATTTTCACTATAACCTCATTTCACAACTAAATAAAAAATTAATAATAAACCAAATTCATAAAATAAATAAAATAATAATAAATTTATAGATAAAAAAACTAATAATAAAGAAATTATTAATAATAAATTTATAAATAAACAATTTAATCTATTATTATTTAAAGAAATAAAAATTAATCCAAAAATTCATAAAGTTAATATAATTAATCCATAAGAATATATATTAAATCTTAAGTTACAAAAAATATAAATTCAATCAATTCAACTTAAATTAAATAAATTTAATAATAAAATAATAATAATTAAATTTCCAATAATTAAATTTAAATTTATTATTATTTTATTTATAAATAATATAAACAAATAAATTATTGATATTATTAACATTCAATATAATTAATAATAAATATATTAATTAATAAATCAAATCTATAACTCTTAATTTTTGATGACCAAGTTCATAATTCATTCTAACTAATAATGATAAACCTAAAACTAACTCACATACAGAAAATACTAAAAAAATTAAAAATAATCATCTATTAATTTCATATCCAATAATAAAAAATAAAACAGTAATTACCAAAAATTCTATTAAAATTAAAAAACTTAAAAAATTTACATTATAATACCATAAAAATATAAAAAATAATAATATTATTACAAATAATAATTTAATAAATTCTTATAAAGCTAAATAGTTTAAAATTTAAAAACATTAATTTTGTAAATTAAAATTATATTAAAATTCATTATAATATTTTAGCTAAATTTATCATTCATAAATTTCAAAAAAATTTATTAAATAAATATCGATAATTCCCAAAATTACCATTTTTAAATTAAACTATTTTTTGATAAATTAATTATATTAACAATCATTATATTATCAAAAATTTTTATATCTTCATTAATTTCAATAATTTTAACAATTTATTTAAATAACATCTTTAATAGACCTTCCATATTACTAATTTATTTAATTTCTTACTCTATTTATATATCTTTAATAATATTTACTATATATTCAATAAATTCACTATTAATTTTAATAATTTTAATTGTTTTCTTAAGAGGAATATTAGTTATATTTTCCTATTTTATTTCATTAATCAATGAACCATTAAAATTAAAAATAAAACCTTTTATTCAAACTTTATTTTTAATTATTATTACAATAAAAATCTATAACAAATTAAGACAAAATGAATATTACTTTAATTATTTTAAGAATATTGATTTAATATATCTATATATAAAAATAAATTCAACACTATTTTTTATTATAATTTTAATATTAATTATTACCCTAATTTTAATAACAAAGATTACATATATTGAAAAAAAAACTCTACGTAAAAAAAAATAATTAATATTTAATTTAAAATCATTATTAAATTATTATATTATTATTAATTTTTACCATCAATGAAAAAATTTATAAACTTTTTTAGTTCCAATGAATTTCTAAAAATAATTATATCAACAATTTATTTACCAACTCCAGTAAATATTAATTATATATGAAATTTTGGATCAATTCTTGGAATTTTTTTAATAATTCAAATCATTTCTGGATTTATTTTATCAATACATTATTGTCCAAATATTGATATTGCTTTCTGATCAATTACTAATATTATAAAAGATATAAATTCAGGATGATTATTTCGTTTAATTCACATAAATGGAGCATCATTTTATTTTTTAATAATATATATTCATATTAGTCGAAATTTATTTTATTGTTCATATAAATTAAATAGTGTATGAGGAATTGGAATTATAATTCTTTTAATATCAATAGCAGCTGCATTCATAGGATATGTACTACCATGAGGACAAATATCATATTGAGGTGCAACAGTTATTACTAATCTTTTATCAGCAATTCCTTATATTGGTGATACAATTGTATTATGAATCTGAGGTGGATTCTCAATTAATAATGCTACCTTAAATCGATTTTTTTCTTTACATTTTATTTTACCATTATTAATTTTATTTATAGTTATTCTTCATTTATTTGCCTTACATTTAACTGGATCATCTAATCCTCTTGGATCAAATTTTAATAATTATAAAATTTCATTTCATCCATATTTTTCAATTAAAGACCTTTTAGGATTTTATATTATCTTATTTATCTTTATATTCATTAATTTTCAATTTCCATATCATTTAGGAGATCCAGATAATTTTAAAATTGCAAATCCAATAAATACTCCAACTCATATTAAACCTGAATGATATTTTCTATTTGCATATTCAATTTTACGAGCAATTCCTAATAAATTAGGAGGTGTAATCGGACTAGTAATATCAATTCTTATTCTTTATATTATAATTTTTTATAATAATAAAATAATAAATAATAAATTTAATATATTTAATAAAATTTACTATTGAATATTTATTAATAACTTCATTTTATTAACATGATTAGGTAAACAATTAATTGAATATCCATTTACTAATATTAATATATTATTTACAACAACATATTTCTTATATTTTTTCTTAAATTTCTATTTAAGAAAATTATGAGATAATTTAATTTGAAATTCACCATCAAATTAAATTAAATAAAAAATTAATTTTTTTAAAATCAATTTTTAAATTTTAAGTTAATGAACTTGAATAAGTATATATTTTGAAAATATAATATAGAAATAAAATTTTCTATTAACTTTTTTACTTATTTTAATATAAATTAATATTAAACTTTAAATACATAAAAATTCTTTTATAAAATATAAATATATTAAATAAATTATAACTAATATTAATATTTCAGTTCAACATATATTCATTAATTTATCATATCGAATTCGAGGTAAAATACCTCGAATTCAAATAATTAAACAAATATGAAATAAATAAATTAAAATAAATTTAATTGATCAACATTTAAATCCATAAAATATTAATCTTAAAATAACTCTTATAAATATAATATTTATATATTCAGATAAAAAAATCAATACAAATATTCTTCTATGATATTCAATATTAAAACCAGATACTAATTCAGATTCTCCCTCAATTAAATCAAATGGAGTTCGATTTAATTCAATTAATATTCTAGTAAACATCATCAAATATAATGGATACAACAAAATTGCAAATTTAATATTATTCTGAAAAAAAAAAAATTCATTAAATGAAAAACTTTCAACTATTATTATTAATCTAAATACTAAAAAAAATAAATTAATTTCAAATGAAATTATTGTTGATACTAATCGTATTGATCCTAAAATAGCATAATTACAATTAGAAATTCATCCAACAAATAAAACAGGATAAACTCTTAAACCTAAGACTAACAATATAAATAAAATACTAAATTCAATATAATATATAAATCCAAATCAAGGATACAAAATTCATATAACTAATGATAAAAAAAATATTAATATAGGTCTATAAATAAATAAATTTGAATAATTAAAAAAAAATCATTCTTTAGATAATAACTTTAGTGCATCACTAAAAGGTTGAAATATTCCAAATAATATAATTTTATTAGGACCTTTACGATCCTGAATATAACCTAAAATTTTTCGTTCTAATAAAGTTAAAAATGCTACTCTAATTAAAACTATAACTATCAAAATCAATAAATTAATTAATACTCAAATTATTATTTATTAATTTTAAAGAATTAATATAATTAAATCCTAAATTTAATGCACTATTATGCTAAAATAACTATAATATATTTATTATTAATTTATAAATAATTTAAAAATTAAAGTCCTTTCGTACAATTAATTAATATTTTATTATAGATAGAAACCAATCTGACTTACGTCGATTTGAACTCAAATCATGTAAGATTTTAAAAGTCGAACAGACTTAAAAACTTAAACTACTGCGCCTAATTTTCATCTTAATTCAACATCGAGGTCGCAAACATCTTTATCTATATGATCTATCAAAAGATATTACGCTGTTATCCCTAAGGTAATTTATTCTTTTAATTACAATTTGTAATTCAAAAAATTATCTTTATATCAAAATTAAATTTTAAATAAAGTTTATTAAATTTACCAATCCTCCCAATCAAATTTAATCTTAAATATATTTATTAAAATTATAAATAAATTTAAAAATTAAATTAAATTCTATAGGGTCTTATCGTCCCATAATTAAATTTTAGAATTTTAACTAAAAATTTAAATTCATTCAATAATTTAGAGACAGTTATTATTTCATTAATTCTTTCATACAATTCTTCAATTAAAAGACAATTTATTATGCTACCTTTGTACAGTCAACATACTGCAGCTATTTAAAATAATTCATTGAGCAGATCGACCTAAAATTATAATCAACAGGACATGTTTTTGATAAACAGGTGAATAATATATTTGCCGAGTTCCTTTAAATTATATAATACAAAATATCATTATAAAATATAACTTTATTACTAATTTAATCATTATTTCTATATTTTATTAATTAAAATATAAATTTTTATAGAAAAATAAAATATAAATTTAAATCATTATTATAATTTATAAATATTAAATTATTAAATTATTAAAATTAAAGAAAAATATTATCTCTATAACATTAAAAATTAAAATTAAATTTTTATTTTAAATTCATAGATTATCCCATAAATTTTTAATATAAAAATTAATAAATTAAAATAAAATTTAATTTACTAAAATAATTATATCTAAATTAAATTTATTTCTAAAAAAACTAGATATTAATAAGTTCGTTTAACATTTAATTTCTAAATCTATATTTATAATTTTATTGCTACAAAAAAAATAATATAAATTTAGCTCCCTTATTTTCGAGATATTTAAAATTATTAAATAAATTTTAATCAACCCTGATACAAAAGGTACAAAAAATTATTCTACTTTTTCACATTTAAACTTTCATTTACATTACTTTAAACTATAAAATTTTAAATTATTTCAAAATAATTAATTTAACCTAAATAAAATCTTTATAAACTTTTAAAAAAAAATAAATAAATTATATTCAATCAAATAATTTTATTAATAATTTTAATTATAAAATTTTAAAAAACTAATTTTTTAATCTTTTCACTGTAAAAGAAATATTTTACCTTAAACTAAAATTTTAATCTAAAAACACCTTCCGGTACTCTTACTATGTTACGACTTATTTCAATTTTAATGAAATTGACGGGCGATTTGTACACTTTTTAATACTATCTTCAATTAAAGAAATTACTTTAATTTACTTTTAAATTCTCTTTCATATTTATATTAAAATAAATAATTCTAAAATTAAATTTATTGATATTCATCTTATATCTTAAATATACTACATTTTGATTTGAATTATTATTATATAAAATTTCTCTAACCCAAATAAATTCAAGCCAGTTAAAACAACAATACATAAATTTAAACTTAAGTAGATCTTATCGTGGACTATCAAATTAATCGACAAACATCTCTAACTAGATATAAAAAGCCGCCATATCGTTTAATTTTAATGATTCAACATTTACTAACTTAATATATTTATTTACTCTTTTTATAGTAGGGTATCTAATCCTAGTTTTTTATTAAATTTTTTAATGACAAAAAAAATTATTTATAATTATTATTATTAATTCAAAATTTCACCTAAAATCAATAAATTTAATTATAATTTTTATTACAA